GGCACTGGACGTTCCAAAAACGGGTACTATCGGATCGGGTGAATTAGAGAATAGACAGAGGTCCGTTGGCATTTCAGCCTTTCTTCTCCTTTCAGGGCCTATCCGAAAGAGAATCCAGTACCTCTTGGTCCTGAATATCAGAATAGGACGAACGAACCGGCCTCCGCGGATATCTTTGCTTCGGAACAAAACCCTGCAATCAAATAGATTGTCCCAAGGGCGCCATATTCTAGGAGCCCAAGTTATGCTATTGAAAATTCGTTCCTCTAGCAGTTCCGGTTTGACCATTCCGTTCCCTTTTTCAAACTCCACTTCTTTTCATATAGCAATCCCTGATCAAAGAGAGAACAATATCCATTTCAAAACATTTCTAACGGATTCCTTGGTTCGGACCGACGAAGTAATGGCACTCGATTATTATCAACCTGACTGCAATCTTTTTCTGTCGGTAAGGATTGCACCAGAGCACCTTCTACTTCTAATAGGCCATGAACTATAGATAGAGAAGAATCATTCTGAGCGAGTCCATAAGAAGCGACCCACTTTTTTTCATCGGTTCCGGGGGAAGACCAAAGATCTTGCGCGACCGGTCCGCCAGAAAAACTCAAAAGAGAAAGAAGTCTCGTTAATCTCTTCATGCTCGTTCCAAGTTCGAAGTACCCTTTGGCCAAAGAAAAACCCGCTTCCTGACACGATTGCCTCTTTATCTTTATATAGATAGATTCTATGGGGTTATTACTTAGAAGTCTATTTTGTACAAGAGCCCCTCCTATCTGATAGAAAAGGGTCCCATGATCCCGAGCCGGTCTTACCTTGGCTCGCAAACCCCAAGTTTGTCTATGAAGAGCCAATCTAATTGTATTAGTTTCTATAATGGATTTCTTATGTGGAATACTAATGGATAGGGCCTCGTTGCTAAGTGCTACAAGATCTAGTGCACTGGAACTCGTGGTTATGGACCCGAATCCTTTAGTATGGAACATTGTCTTTTCCAAGTAAAAACCCCTAGTATATGAAAGAATGAAAAGGTGCTTTCGTTCTTGTGGAATAAGAAGCCCTCGTACCTTAATGAAAGGAAAATAGGAATTTTTCGTTAGGTATTTGACCAAATAGGATCGTCCAGTTCCTATAGAACCTATCACTAAAATACCCGATAGGGCTAAGCGGAACGAAAAGGGTTTTCCATGAGATGGTAAATGAAAACGATTAGCCCCACACGAGGTTTGGGAATAAGTGATTGTCTGATAATGAGCAAGGAATATACGTCTTTCTGCTAAAGAGGATCTATTAAACTCATAATTCATTAGATCCTTGTTATCAATGTCAACTAGGTATCATAAGTAAATGGATCCCGGTTGTTCAATCCTTTGATAACCAAGGTCATTCTTTGCTAAAGAGAAATGATCACTATGAGTCAGACTCAATAGAATTGGATCCATTCCAAATAGCGAGAATTAGGATTCTTGATCCCTCTCAATCTCTCTTTCAATTCGAGGATCCAGAGAGGTGTTTTCATAGTCATCTCCGAATATTTGCCATCTCCGAATATTTTCGATTTCATTTTTCTATGATATGTCTTTCTATATGAAAATTGGTTATTTACGATGTACGATGATCCCTGTTAAGCATCCATGGCTGAATGGTTAAAGCGCCCAACTCATAATTGGTAAATTTGCGGGTTCAATTCCTGCTGGATGCACGCGAACGGGAACGTTCCATAAGTCTATTGGAACTGGCTCTCTATCCATGGAATCTCATCCATCATCCATACATAACGAATTGGTATGGTATATTCATACCATAACATAAGAACAATAAGAACTCGAATTCTTATCGATACTGGAACTCAGAGCATAGGAGGGAAAGTCGATTTATGGATGGAATCAAATACGCAGTATTTACAGAAAAAAGTCTTCGTTTATTGGGAAAGAATCAATATACTTTTAATGTCGAATCGGGATTCACTAAGACAGAAATAAAGCATTGGGTCGAACTCTTCTTTGGTGTTAAGGTAGTAGCTGTGAATAGCCATCGACTACCCGGAAAGGGTAGAAGAATGGGACCTATTCTGGGACATACAATGCATTACAGACGTATGATCATTACCCTTCAACCGGGTTATTCTATTCCACTTCTAGATAGAGAAAAAAACTAAAGGAGAATACTTAATAATACGGCGAAACATTTATACAAAACACCTATCCCGAGCACACGCAAGGGAACCGTAGACAGGCAAGTGAAATCCAATCCACGAAATAATTTGATCCATGGACGGCACCGTTGTGGTAAAGGTCGTAATTCCAGAGGAATCATTACCGCAAGGCATAGAGGGGGAGGTCATAAGCGCCTATACCGTAAAATCGATTTTCGACGGAATCAAAAAGACATATCTGGTAGAATCGTAACCATAGAATACGACCCTAATCGAAATGCATACATTTGTCTCATACACTATGGGGATGGTGAGAAGAGATATATTTTACATCCCAGAGGGGCTATAATTGGAGATACTATTGTTTCTGGTACAAAAGTTCCTATATCAATGGGAAATGCCCTACCTTTGAGTGCGGTTTGAACTATTGATTTACGTAATTGGAAGTAACCAATTAGGTTTACGACGAAACCTAGAAATCGATCACTGATCCAATTTGACTACCTCTACGGGATAGACCTCAACAGAAAACTGTTGAGTAACGGCAGCAAGTGATTGAGTTCAGTAGTTCCTCATAGAAAATTATTGACTCTAGAGATATGGTAATATGGAGAAGACAAAATTGTTTGAAGCACGCACAGAACCGGAAGCGCCCCTTGTTTCAAAGAGAGGAGGACGGGTTATTCACATTTAATTTGATGGTCAGAGGCGAATTGAAAGCTAAGCAGTGGTAATTAAGACCCCCCGGGGAAAATAGGGATGTCTCCTACGTTACCCATAATATGTGGAAGTATCGACGTAATTTCATAGAGTCATTCGATCTGAATGCTACATGAAGAACATAAGCCAGATGACGGAACGCGGAGACCTAGGATGTAGAAGATCATAACATGAGCGATTCGGCAGATTTGGATTCCTTTCCTATATATCCACTCATGTGGTACTTCATCATACGATTCATATAAGATCCATCTGTCTAGAGATCGTCATATACATCTAGAAAGCTGTATGCTTTGGAAGAAGCTTGTACAGTTTGGGAAGGGGTTTTTTGAGAGAAAAGAAGAATCTACTTCAACCGATATGCCCTTAGGCACGGCCATACATAACATAGAAATCACACGTGGAAGGGGTGGGCAATTAGCTAGAGCAGCAGGTGCTGTAGCGAAACTGATTGCAAAAGAGGGTAAATCGGCCACTTTAAGATTACCATCTGGGGAGGTCCGTTTGGTATCCCAAAATTGCTTAGCAACAGTCGGACAAGTGGGTAATGTTGGGGTGAACCAAAAAAGTTTGGGTAGAGCCGGATCTAAGTGTTGGCTAGGTAAACGCCCCGTAGTAAGAGGGGTAGTTATGAACCCTGTGGACCACCCCCATGGGGGCGGTGAAGGGAAAGCCCCCATTGGTAGAAAAAAACCCACAACCCCTTGGGGTTATCCTGCGCTTGGAAGAAGAACTAGGAAAAGGAAAAAATATAGTGATAGTTTTATTCTTCGTCGCCGTAAGTAAATACGTAACTAGGAATATGGAAAATTGCATTTTTGGAATTTGCAATAATGCGATGGGCGAACGACGGGAATTGAACCCGCGCATGGTGGATTCACAATCCACTGCCTTGATCCACTTGGCTACATCCGCCCCTTATCCAGCTAAAGGATTTTTCTCTTTTTTCCATTCATCATTATTCTATTTATTCTGACCTCCATACTTCGATCGAGATATTGGACATAGAATGCCACTCTTTAAAATGGAAAAAAGGAGTAATCAGCTGTGACACGAAAAAAAACGAATCCTTTTGTAGCTCATCATTTATTGGCAAAAATCGAAAAGGTCAATATGAAGGAGGAGAAAGAAACAATAGTAACGTGGTCCCGGGCATCTAGCATTCTACCCGCAATGGTTGGCCATACAATCGCGATTCATAATGGAAAGGAACATATACCTATTTACATAACAAATCCTATGGTAGGTCGCAAATTGGGGGAATTCGTGCCTACTCGGCATTTCACGAGTTATGAAAGTGCAAGAAAAGATACTAAATCTCGTCGTTAACTGAATTCAGAATAGAAAGATTCAAAATAAAAAAAACAAAGGTAGGCGGGGAATAACCTTATTTATGACAAGTTTCAAACTGGTAAAGTATACCCCTAGGATAAAGAAGAAGAAGAGTGGGCTAAGGAAACTCGCAAGGAAAGTTCCAACCGATCGTCTACTTAAGTTCGAACGGGTTTTCAAAGCACAAAAACGCATCCATATGTCTGTTTTCAAAGCACAAAGAGTTCTTGATGAGATTCGCTGGCGTTACTACGAGGAAACTGTTATGATACTGAACCTCATGCCTTATCGAGCATCTTATCCCATCCTAAAGTTGGTTTATTCGGCAGCAGCAAATGCTACTCATTATAGGGATTTCGACAAAGCGAATTTATTCATCACTAAAGCCGAAGTCAGTAGGAGTACTATCATGAAAAAATTAAGACCTCGAGCTCGAGGACGTAGTTCTCCCATAAAAAAAACCATGTGTCATATAACAATTGTACTAAATATAGTAAAGAAATCTAAAAAATCTTTAGATCCATCTTAGATTTCGATTCCCAGTAAAAAAAAAATAGAATAGAAAAATATGGGACAAAAAATAAATCCACTCGGTTTCAGACTTGGTACAACCCAAAATCACCATTCCTTTTGGTTCGCACAACCAAAAAATTATTCTGAAGGTCTACAGGAAGATAAAAAAATACGGAATTGTATCAAGAACTATATACAAAAGAATAGGAAAAAAGGCTCGAATAGAAAAATAGAATCAGACTCAAGTTCCGAAGTAATTACACATAATAGAAAAATGGACTCAGGCTCAAGTTCTGAAGTAATTACACGTATAGAAATTCAAAAAGAAATCGATACGATCCACGTCATAATCCATATTGGATTCCCCAATTTATTAAAGAAAAAAGGAGCAATCGAAGAATTAGAGAAAGATCTACAAAAGGAAGTTAATTCTGTAAACCAGAGACTTAATATTGCTATTGAAAAAGTTAAAGAACCTTATAGACAACCTAACATTCTTGCAGAATATATAGCTTTCCAATTAAAAAATAGAGTTTCATTCCGAAAGGCAATGAAAAAAGCCATTGAATTAACTAAAAAAGCAGATATAAGGGGGGTAAAAGTAAAAATTGCAGGTCGTCTCGCAGGGAAAGAAATTGCACGTGCCGAATGCATCAAAAAGGGTAGACTTCCCCTCCAAACAATTCGCGCTAAAATTGATTATTGCTGCTATCCAATTCGAACTATCTATGGAGTATTAGGTGTAAAAATTTGGATATTCGTAGACGAAGAATAACTAGCCTTGTCTTCCCATTCTGTTCAGTGATAGAATAAAAAATGACAAGAGCCTTATTTTTCCTGAAATCCCTGAAAAAAAAAGAAGAAATTCTACCTCTTTCTATAAGATTTAATGAAAATTGATAAATCTTTTAATATAATTGCTATGCTTAGTGTGTGACTCGTTAGTTTTTTCTTTAGAGTCAAAAATGGAGATTCAAAAAAAATTGACTGAACCCTACTCTAAATAGAAAAAGAAAAAACTTAGTAATTATAGAAAATTAACTAATAACCAACCTATTGCTTCGTATTGTCGAGATCCTAACTAAGAAACAGTCACTATATGAATAAATACATCTATCATAAATGAGTAGATCTATCATATAGTTGTAGCAACTGCAATTTATTCTCTAAAAAAGAAAACGGATTCTAGGTTGTGAAGCAAAACTAAAGGGATGTGGATAAAAGGAGGGATGATAGAAAGAAGGAAGAAGAATAAGAAAGATATAGGATTCCAATATGTATGGTCTATGAGTTACATCATAAAAGGCAATGTGATAAAGCATCAATATAATAAAAATAACAGAGAATTCGAAATCGTAACTTGAAACAAAAAATAGAAATTTTAAGCAATAATAAAATAAAGAGCGGCCCGGGTTAATAAAACTGAGAAAATTGACTCGGAAAGAAATTTTTGGAAAGCTCCATTGTGGGATTCAGACCTAACCATTAAAGGAGAAGTAGTGGGAACGACAGAACCTATGACTGCATAGGATTTTATTGAAAAGAATCCTAAGACTTCATTGGGTGGGATGGCGGAACAAACCAAAAAAATTGCCTTATTTGGTAAGGTTATAAATTAACAAATAAGACAGGAAAGAGTAAATATTCGCCCGCGAAATCTTTATTGAATTAGAATACTTTCCCGCGATTCAATAAGAGTCAAAATAAGGAGATTTTTTTTTTAAGAAAGATTACATTATCTATAAATATAGAATATAGATAAATAGACACACACATCTAGATATATTCTAGATCTTCTTTCTTGACTATATATTTTTCTATTTGAACAAATTCAATATTAAAAAAACCCTAACTTTTTCTATTATCTATTAATGTGCATCTATCCATAATATTCCAAAATATTATGGAATTAGAGAAATTTGCACGCTTTCTCATTTCATTCGCGAGGAGCTGGATGAGAAGAAACTCTCATGTCCAGTTTTGCAGTAGAGATGGAACTAAGAAGGAACCATCGACTATAACCCCAAAAGAACCAGATTTCGTAAACAACATAGAGGAAGAATGAAGGGAAAATCCTGCCGAGGCAATCGTATTTGTTTTGGTAGATATGCTCTGCAAGCACTTGAACCCGCTTGGATCACGTCGAGACAGATAGAAGCAGGACGAAGAGCAATGACACGATATGCACGTCGTGGTGGAAAAATATGGGTACGTATATTTCCCGACAAACCGGTTACACTAAGACCCACGGAAACACGTATGGGCTCAGGAAAGGGATCCCCCGAATATTGGGTAGCCGTTGTTAAACCAGGTCGAATACTTTATGAAATGGGCGGAGTATCCGAAACTGTAGCTAGAGCAGCTATCTCCATAGCTGCCAGTAAAATGCCCATACGAAGTCAATTTCTTCGATTAGAGATATAGCATCCAAAAAAAGGAGTATTGAAGATAAAAAAAACCAGGTTTTTTTTTTCTGGAAGGACAATATTTCTTTCATCCTTTTGCATAGAAATAACAAATTGAAATCAAAATAATATGATTCAACCTCAGACCCTTTTAAATGTAGCAGATAACAGTGGAGCTCGAAAATTGATGTGTATTCGAGTCATAGGAGCTGCTAGTAATCAGCGATATGCTCGTATTGGTGATGTTATTGTTGCTGTAATCAAAGACGCAGTGCCCCAAATGCCTCTAGAAAGATCCGAAGTAATTCGAGCTGTAATTGTACGTACATGTAAAGAGTTCAAATGCGAAGACGGTATAATAATACGCTATGATGACAATGCAGCGGTTATCATTGATCAAAAAGGAAATCCAAAAGGAACTCGAGTTTTTGGCGCGATCGCCGAGGAATTGAGAGAATTGAATTTTACTAAAATAGTTTCATTAGCTCCTGAAGTATTATAAATACTAGTAGGCGAGATATAGATCAAAGAAAAAATTAGTAGATTATGTCTCACGTATATGCTTTAAAATCCAAAAGTCAAAGAAAAAAAAAGAAAACATGTTGATTATAGAAAAATTAGGAGGAACCTAGAATTAGAGTCTTATGGGCAAGGACACTATTGCTGATTTACTAACCTCTATAAGAAACGCGGACATGAATAAAAAAGGAACAGTTCGAGTAGTATCTACAAATATTACCGAAAACATTGTTAAAATACTTCTACGAGAGGGTTTTATTGAAAGTGTTCGGAAACATCAGGAAAGTAACAGATATTTCTTGGTTTCAACTTTGCGACATCAAAAGAGAAAGACTAGAAAAGGAATATATAGAACTAGAACCTTTTTAAAGCGTATCAGCCGACCCGGCTTACGAATTTATGCCAACTATCAAGGAATTCCTAAAGTTTTGGGCGGAATGGGAATTGCTATTCTTTCTACTTCTCGAGGTATAATGACAGATCGAGAAGCTCGACTAAACAGAATTGGGGGAGAAGTCTTATGTTATATATGGTAATCGCCCCTCCTATAGTACTCGAATTCTATCTCGAACTTCCTATTTTTCAAATAAAAATACAACGTTTTTTTTTATTTGAAAATCAAAATAGAAAAATAGGAGAAAAAAAAATATGACAGAAAAAAAAAATAGGAGAGAAAAAAAAAACCCGAGAGAAGCAAAAGTCACTTTCGAAGGTTTAGTTACGGAAGCCCTACCCAACGGAATGTTCCGCGTTCGCCTAGAGAATGACACCATCATCCTGGGCTATATTTCAGGAAAGATCCGGTCTAGTTCTATACGAATACTGATGGGGGATAGGGTCAAAATTGAAGTAAGTCGTTATGATTCAAGCAAAGGACGTATAATTTATAGACTTCCCCATAAGGATTCGAAGCGTACCGAAGACTCGAAGGATACCGAAGATTTGAAGGATACCAAAGATTCAAAGGATTAGGTTTTTCTTTTTTCTAGGGTAATAAATTCAAAGTTCCAAAATTCAAGCGAAGAGACTTATTTTTTCCCAAAGATTAGATTCATAGTTTAAGAAAGGAATACGGAAATATGAAAATAAGAGCTTCCGTTCGTAAAATTTGTACAAAATGTCGACTGATTCGTAGGCGTGGACGAATTAGAGTCATTTGTTCCAATCCGAAGCATAAACAAAGGCAGGGGTAATCTTTCGAAAAAGAACTTTACTTTCTAAAAAGTAAAAAAAAGTAAAAAAAGTACCCGCGGAAACGTCCAAATTCCAAATAAAATAATTAATAATTAAAGTAAAGGATATATTTTACCCTGAAACGGATATCTTTGTATCTTTTTTTCTTTTTGTTATTTCTAACTCATATTTATGAGATAATAAAATATGACAAAAGCTATACCAAAAATTGGTTCACGTAGGAGAGTGCGTATTGGTTTGCGTAGGAATGCGCGTTTTAGTTTACGGAAAAGTGCACGTAGAATAACAAAAGGAGTTATTCATGTTCAAGCTAGTTTCAACAATACCATTATAACTGTTACAGACCCGCAAGGTCGGGTGGTTTTCTGGTCCTCCGCGGGTACTTGTGGATTCAAAAGCTCAAGAAAAGCATCACCCTATGCTGGTCAAAGAACAGCAGTAGATGCTATTCGTACAGTGGGTTTGCAACGAGCAGAAGTTATGGTAAAGGGTGCTGGTAGTGGAAGAGATGCCGCATTACGAGCCATTGCTAAAAGTGGTGTACGATTAAGTTGTATACGCGATGTAACACCTATGCCGCATAATGGATGTCGACCTCCTAAAAAAAGACGTCTGTAAAAGAATTAAAACGCTTTCAAGAGAAATAAACGATTCAATGATCAAATAATAATACTAGTCTATTATGGTTCGAGAGGAGGTAGCAGGATCCACTCAAACACTACAGTGGAAGTGTGTTGAATCAAGAGTAGATAGTAAGCGTCTTTATTATGGTCGTTTCATTTTGTCCCCGCTTAGAAAAGGTCAAGCGGATACCGTCGGTATTGCCTTGCGAAGAGCTTTACTTGGAGAAATAGAAGGAACATGTATCACACGTGCAAAATTTGGGAGCGTGCCACACGAATATTCTACAATAGCTGGTATTGAAGAATCCGTACAAGAAATTTTACTAAATTTGAAAGAAATTGTATTGAGAAGTAATCTCTATGGAGTTAGAGACGCATCAATTTGCGTCAAAGGTCCTAGATACATAACTGCTCAAGATATCATCTTACCACCTTCCGTAGAGATCGTTGATACGGCACAACCTATAGCTAACTTGACAGAGCCCATTGATTTCTGTATTGAGTTACAGATCAAGAGAGATCGCGGATATCACACGGAACTCAGAAAGAACTCTCAAGATGGAAGTTATCCCATAGATGCTGTATCCATGCCTGTTCGAAATGTGAATTATAGTATTTTTTCTTGTGGGAATGGAAATGAAAAACACGAGATACTTTTTCTAGAAATATGGACGAATGGAAGTTTAACCCCTAAGGAAGCGCTTTATGAGGCTTCTCGTAATTTGATTGATTTATTTCTTCCTTTTCTACACGCGGAGGAAGAGGGCACTAGTTTCGAAGAAAATAAAAACAGGTTTACTCCACCCCTTTTAACCTTTCAAAAAAGATTAACTAATCTAAAGAAAAACAAAAAAGGAATTCCATTGAATTGTATTTTTATTGATCAATTAGAATTGCCTTCTAGAACGTATAATTGTCTCAAAAGGGCCAATATACATACACTATTGGACCTTTTGAGTAAGACTGAAGAAGATCTTATGAGAATTGACAGTTTTCGTATGGAAGATGGAAAACAGATATGGGACACTCTAGAGAAGCATCTCCCAATCGATTTACCTAAGAATAAGTTCTCGTTTTAAATCCATTGCAATTTTTTCCTCTTCTTCTTTTTCGAGTTAGAATAAAAAGAAAAAAGAAAACAATTTTGCATCTTTGGCACAATCTATATTTTCGCGAAATGGATCATAATAAAATGGATTTTAGGTATCTAGGAAATAGTTACTTCCAAGTGAATCTTCCCTAGATACCTATGCACGGTACTTCACGGTTGAATGAATCAACCTGAAAAATCCCTAAAAAAGACCTAAAGTTAAGGATTTTTCAATGGGTAATGTTGCTCCAATACCTAACCAAAGAGCTACTGCAGTACCGATTAAAAAAACGGTCGTAGCTACTGGGCGACGAAATGGATTTTGGAATTTATTGACATTCTCTAGAAAGGGTACTGTCAATAAGCCCGTTGGCACAGAAACCATTAAGAGAACGCCCAATAACTTATTGGGTACTGTACGGAGTATTTGAAAGACGGGAAAGAAGTACCACTCGGGTAATATTTCCAGAGGAGTTGCAAACGGATCCGCCGGTTCACCAATCATTGACGGCTCGAGAACCGCTAAACCTACATTACATGCAATAGTACCTAGAATTACTACTGGAAAAATATATAAAAGATCGTTGGGCCACGCGGGTTCCCCGTAATAATTATGTCCCATCCCTTTAGCTAATTTTGCTCTTAATACAGGATCATTTAAGTCAGGTTTCTTTGTTATTGGGATAGGTGAATTCTTTAGGATCCATCCCCCAAAGGAACCGGACATGAGAATTTTTCATCATCCGGCTCGAGCAAGAATGAAAGAAAAAAGACCGTGGAAGATCCATAATAGAATAAGGTATATAATGACTCAATGACTCTAGGTAAGAAAAGCTTTATCAGATTCTCTTTTCCGAAGTTGCACCTACAACTACTTATTGAAAAGAATCTTATTCTTATGGGTAAATGCTCAATATCCAAGTTGGCTTGCAAATTTGATCATGATCAATTGCTTTGTGGATTGTCTCATGTCTCTTGATTAGTTGGTGTTTATCCCCTCAATATCGCAAGTTTCTTACGTCCAAACAAAGTATTTACTTGTTACTAATAAAAAATCAAAAAGTCTAGCCTACGTTCTTCTTTAGATACCTTCTTTTACTCCGATAGTATTGCGGATCGCAATCGATGCAAAGAAAATGAATGCATTTCCATACTATAATAAAAAAAGTAAGTGTAATAAATAGAGAATTGGATCATGTCACATGACTTATTCTATTTCTACTCTATGGGATCTTACGGAGCCTGTTCATGGATGACATGGTTGGGGTATAATCATAGAAAATATTCTCCTCAAGTGAACCAGCCTATCCTTCCTAGATAGGGGACTTACGTGTTGATTGGATGCGGAGACACCTTTGGTTGTGAATTCTAATGTGGCAGATCCAATTCTTTATCTGCATGGCCAAATCAATAATTCAAGTCACACACTCCCATAATCCGCCTTATTTTCTTTCATAAAATGAACTTCAACTATTTGTATCAAAATACTTCGGAGTTGAAGAAAAGTATCCAAATGACATGTCTTATTTTACAATAACCCATGTTTGTAGCAATGAAATACCACAACCTACCCGATATGATATATGAAAATTAGAATTATCTTTCTCTATGATATGGCTTCCCTATAAAGGACCCGAAATACCTTGCTTACGTATCATTGGAAAGTGCATTAACATAAATACGGCAGTAAGCAGAGGCAGTACAAAGGTATGTAAACTATAAAAACGAGTCAAAGTGGATTGGCCCACACTAGCACTTCCACGTAATAACTCCACTAAAGGCGATCCTATTACCGGAATCGCTTCAGGTACACCTGTCACAATTTTGACTGCCCAATAACCAATTTGATCCCAAGGCAAAGAATAACCAGTTACACCAAACGATGCAGTCAATACACCCAAAACCACACCTGTCACCCAAGTTAATTCGCGGGGTTTTTTAAATCCACCTGTGAGATACACACGAAATACGTGCAGGATCATCATTAGAACCATCATACTTGCTGACCATCGATGAACTGATCGGATTAACCAACCAAAGTTGGCCTCGGTCATTATGTATTGAACCGAGGAAAAAGCCTCTGTAACGGTTGGGCGGTAGTAAAAAGTCATAGCAAAACCGGTAGCGACTTGTACTAGAAAACAAGTAAGTGTAATTCCCCCTAAACAATAAAATATGTTGACATGAGGAGGAACATATTTACTAGTTATATCATCCGCAATTGCCTGAATCTCAAGACGTTCCTCAAACCAATCATATACTTTATTGAGATAGGTAACTAACCCGAGTCCCCCTCCGAGAACCGTATATGAAAATTTCATCTCGTACGGCTCAAGCAGAAACACACAAATTTTCAACGGATATTAGAAAAAAAAAAGGTTCAAAACTTCATCAGCCACTGGATTGGGTCGATTTGCCTTGAAGATATGAAATAAGAAAAATCCAGAACTTATTCTTTGTGATGATAATGCCAAAAAATCTCAAGTTGGCTCATCTGTCTTTCTTTCTTTCCCTTATGTTGGTCATTAGAGGCTTCTTGACTTTTCTCTTCCCTATTTTGGATTTCTTTTTTTTTTTTTTGCGTAATGCAGATTTACTCTTGTTTTACTAGTAAATAAATAAAGCAAAAATTCTAGTAGTTTTCTGATAGAAATTATCTTGTTGCGATCCTATGAATCAGTTCAATTAAAACCTTAGATTCATACTAGAGCCACGATGATTGAGTCTCAAGCTAACCAAAAGGCAAGGGTTCTTCGAATAAGAACCGCTTGATGATCATTTATTGAATCCGTGTAATAACTCGACAAAATCGAGAGAAAAAAAAGTTGTCTTTTGGGCAAACAAAATTGGAAGGAAGAAAATTTCTTTTTTTATTAAAAACTACTTGAATTTTTTGCAGTCTGGTTGCGAGGTCTGAATAGTGAGTATGAATCATAGTTCCATTTTTTTTCTTGATCCACTCTATCTATTTCGTGTTCCAGATACTAGAATAAAAAATATCCGACGAATTAGAATCATCTTGATAGAGATAACAGGCCCTTTCTATGTATTATCAATAGGATCCATTCTAACAAGTCACACACTCATATTCCAGAGATACCAAAACAAAAAAATTCCACGGTCGAACTACCAGAATGTCTAGAAATGTATAGCTTAAAGTAGAAAGGCTTTTTTGGATGGAAAAACAATGACTTCGTAGTTTTAGTTAGTAGAAACCTAATTCATTAAAATTCCGTCCAGTAAAACAGAAGAATTATAAATTTCTAAAATGATAGATAGGAATATCGCGAATAAAGCCATTGCGACCCCCATAAAAGGAGTAGTCCCCCAACCCGGAGCTACTTTCCCATATTCCGAATTCAAGGGTTTCAATAAACTACCTACGCGAGTTCGTCTTGGCCCAGGTCTAGAACTATCTTCAACGGTTTGTGTAGCCATAAATTCTATTTAATCATTGGTGTTGACTTTGTATACTATTCCGTTGTAGTTGTAAATACAAGATCTTTTCGTAGATCCATTGTAATCTTGAAATTCTATAAAAATGGAAACAGCAACTTTAGTCGCCATCTCCATATCTGGTTTACTTGTAAGCTTTACTGGGTATGCCTTATATACCGCGTTTGGGCAACCCTCTCAACAATTAAGAGATCCATTCGAAGAACACGGGGACTAATTGAAGTAAGAAGTCTCCCCATCTGGGAGACTTCTTACTTCAATGAAATTATTTCATTTTTTTAGTCGGAACCTTAGGTGGTTCTCGGAAGAAGATAGCGAAAAAAATTATCCCTAAAGTCGAAACTAAAAGGAACGTATAAACCAATGCTTCCATAGATTCGATCGTGGTTTATTTACAATTATAACTTCCACACCTATTCATTTGTCATTTGGGATCTTTTCCCATATAAAGATAAAGAAAGAAAAAGAGTCAAAGAAAGGATGGGAGATGTTTCCCATGTCAAATCAAAAAAGAGAGATGAAAGATACCATAGCAATGTGGTATCAGACTGCTTGTCTCCTTGTAGTTGGATCTCCAACTTTTTGGAATGTTCCAAATTCCACTTGAGCATCCAAGTCTGGATCAATACCAGCAAAAACATCTCGGAACAAGGTTCTAGCGCCATGCCAAATGTGTCCGAAAAAGAAGAGCAAAGCAAAGGTAGCATGACCAAAAGTGAACCAACCCCTTGGACTGCTGCGAAAAACACCATCCGATTTCAAAGTAGCCCGATCTAATTCAAAAATTTCCCCTAATTGGGAACGCCTCGCATATTTTTTTACAGTAGCAGGATCAGAATAACTTACTCCATTAAGTTCGCCACCATAGAACTCCACCGTTACACCTACTTGTTCAACACTATATTTGGATTCTGCTCTTCTAAAAGGAACGTCCGCTCTCACAATTCCCTCTTCATCTACCAAAACAACCGGAAATGTTTCAAAAAAAGTAGGCATACGGCGTACAAAAAGCTCGCGTCCTTCTTTATCTCTAAAGACGGGATGTCCTAACCATCCAACAGCTATTCCATCCCCGTTGTCCATTGAGCCTGCTCTGAATAATCCCCCCTTTGCCGGATTATTACCAATATAATCATAAAAGGCTAATTTTTCGGGAATTTTAGACCAAGCTTCTGATAAACTAAGATTTTCGGCTAACCCATCGCTAACTCTTCGATATATTTCTTGCTGAAAGTATCCCTGATCCCACTGATAACGAGTAGGCCCAAATAATTCGATTGGGGTAGTTGCTGACCCATACCACATAGTTCCGGCAACTACGAAAGCTGCAAAAAAAACAGCAGCGATACTACTGGAAAGTACAGTTTCAATATTGCCCATACGTAATCCTTTGTATAGACGTTGAGGCGGACGGACACTAAGATGGAATAGGCCCGCTAATATGCCCAATGTACCCGCAGCAATATGATGAGAAGCTATTCCCCCCGGAACAAAAGGATCAAAACCTTCTACACCCCACGCTGGATTTACAGCTTGTACTTTTCCAGTTAGTCCATAAGGATCGGACACCCATATCCCAGGACCATACAAACCCGTTACATGAAATGCGCCAAAGCCAAAGCAAGCCACCCCTGCAAGAAATAAATGAATTCCAAAGATCTTGGGCAAATCCAAAGAGGGTTTTCCTGTCCGCTCATCACAGAATATTTCTAGGTCCCAATATACCCAATGCCAGATAGCTGCCAAGAAACACAAGCCAGAAAACACAATATGCGCACCTGCCACACCTTCATAACTCCAAATACCCGGATTCGTTACAGTTCCTCCTGAAATACTCCAACCACCCCACGAATTGGTTATTCCTAAACGAGTCATGAAGGGAATGACGAACATACCTTGTCTCCACATTGGATCCAGAACAGGATCAGAGGGATCAAAAACCGCTAATTCATATAAAGCCATCGAGCCGGCCCAACCAGAAACTAAAGCTGTGTGCATTATATGCACCGAAAGCAATCGACCCGGATCATTCAATACAACAGTATGAACACGATACCAAGGCAAACCCATGGAAATACCCCTTTAGCAAAGAAAAATAGACACGATGTCGCTTTATTTTATCGCATTGGAAAAGACTATCCATATCCTATGTACCTAACCCCTCTAGGGGATTCTGTGTCAGAAAGCGTGAATATTTATTTCATTCCATTAAAAATAAGAAGCCAATTATGTTCGTAAGAAGAAAGAGAAGCAGATCTATTCTATACTCGATAAGTGCCAATATGCAATGGGTAGCTTGGCCTATTTGGAAAAAACGAAGAATAGATCCCTATCCCTCTTTGTTTATCATTCCAATCACCGATTCCTTTTTCTTTATTCAATCTGTCTTACCTTCCTTATATGTATTATTTCAATCTACGTATTAATAGAATCTATAGTATTCATATAGAATAAGAAAAAAAAAATGAAGACAATAAACTGCGGATTCTTTCTTTCTCTTCCATTCTTACGTTTCCATATTAAAGTGTAGTTTTCTTACTTAAATTTAATAATATTAATCTAATATGCCCATTGGTGTTCCAAAAGTACCTTACCGGATTCCCGGAGATGAAGAAGCGACTTGGGTTGACTTATACAATGTTATGTATCGAGAAAGGACACTTTTTTTAGGTCAAGAGATTCGTTGCGAGATCACGAATCATATTACAGGTCTCATGGTATATCTCAGTATAGAAGATGAAACTCGCGATATTTTTTTGTTTATAAACTCCCCAGGCGGGTGGCTAATCTCAGGAATGGCGATTTTTGATACGATGCAAACGGTAACACCAGATATATATACAATATGCCTCGGAATAGCTGCGTCCATGGCATCCTTCATTCTGCTTGGAGGCGAACCCACCAAGCGTATAGCATTCCCTCACGCGAGGATTATGCTTCACCAACCTGCTAGTGCTTATTATCGGGCAAGGACACCAGAATTTTTACTAGAAGTGGAAGAGTTACACAAAGTTCGCGAAATGATCACAAGGGTTTATGCACTAAGAACAGGCAAGCCTTTTTGGGTTGTATCCGAAGACATGGAAAGGGATATTTTTATGTCAGCAGACGAAGCCAAAGCTTATGGACTTGTCGATATTGTAGGGGATGAAATGATTGACGAGCACTACGATACTGATCCAGTGTGGTTTCCAGAAATGTTTAAGGATTGGTAGTGGCCGGATTTCTTGTAAATTTATTTCAAACCTAAATTCAGGTTTTCTGCGATTTAATAGAAAATAGAAATACTTCATGATGATCAATCATCAGGTTAAGATCGATCTAAACCAATCCTTTTTTTTTTCTATATACATACGACATGCCAACGGTTAAACAACTTATTAGAAACGCAAGACAGCCAATACGAAATGCTAGAAAATCGCCCGCGCTTAAGGGATGTCCTCAGCGTCGAGGAACATGTGCTAGGGTGTATGTGCGACTCGTTCAGATCATGAGTTCAAACAAATAAGACAATTTTTGAAGTATCCATGATCGGTACCAATGAATAGGATAGAGCTTCTCTATCCTAGATTTCTATGGTATATGGAATTTCTGGTTTCCTTTGGTGCAAATCCAATCATCTAAATTGGAAATTAAGAAGCAATTCCCCCATTGGTAGAAAATGGTTATCCATTAAGCGGAGGAAATAGTAATAAAAAGAAAAAGGCTTATGCTCCTTTATCTTAAAAGAACGGACTAACAGGGTCAGCTACTTAGCCAACTTTCCTAATTAAATGCCGTCACTGTATGGATAACTCTTATTGTGAAAAGAGCTATTTACTCTATAATGGATAGGTAGAGCCAAAGAATGTGAACTATACAAGTTCACAATACCTTTTGATGAAATGAAAGAAAGGGCTCCGGTGTATAGAGAGGGCCTCACCGTTTAAAAGGGAACCATAGAAACGATGGAACCCACTATTTTTTTGAGTATCGTTAGAATTTGTTATTTCTATGCGAAATAACTGAAGAGAATAGAATAAAAAATCGTGGTTGGGAAGGTTACAGTAGCAAAAGCCATTGGAATTACTATTTTATATATCGGAATAATTCGTTTTGTTATTAATGGGAAAAAGGATGGCTAAAAGAAGAGAAATCATTAGTTATTCATTAAGGTTAATTTGATTCAATGACCAGAGTTCCGCGAGGATATATAGCTCGGAGACGACGAACAAAAATGCGTTCATTTGCCTCAAACTTTAGAGGGGCTCATTTAAGACTTAATCGAATGATTACTCAACAAGTAAGAAGAGCTTTTGTTTCCTCTCATCGAGATAGAGGCAGGCAAAAGAGGGATTTTCGTCGTTTGTGGATCACTCGGATAAACGCAGCAACGCGGATATATAAAGTATTCGATAGTTATAGTAAATTAATACACAATCTGTACAAGAAGGAATTGATTCTTAATCGTAAAATGCTTGCACAAGTAGCTGTATCAAATCCAAATAATCTTTACACGATTTCCAATAAAATAAAGATCCTCAATTAAATGGATAAAAAAGTAATATACAGGAATAATTAAAACCGAATTCCCGGAGAGGGAACTCCGGGAAGATACAATAAATTAAGATTAAGTGGTAGGAATCAACGAGCATGTTGCAATAAATAAAAAAACTATTTATTCTTCCCCATTTTTCTTTCTTATAACAAACACAAGAATCAAAACTGGATTACTTTCTTTATATAGGTCTGGCCCTTTCGAATAAAACATCAACAATCGGAACTTAAGTTCCGATTGTTGTTTCTTAAATTCTGGTTGGAGTTTCTTAAGTTTCGATTGGAATTGAACTTTTGCGTTAATTGAGGAATATGTCTATTCTTTCTGGGTCTAGGACCAGTAATTATTGAAATTGACTGGGCTTGAAATTGCTTCTCATTCTCATAGTTACGAAATGGTAAGAAAGATAAAATACGAGCCTGTTTTATAGCAAGAGTAATTAATCGTTGTTGTTTCAAGGTTAATCTATTTATTCGTCTCGATAATATTTTTCCTTGTTCACTAATAAATCGATTAATTAAACTCATGTTTCTATAATCAATTCGATCCCCCGGGCCAATCCGAGGACGCCTACGAAAAGGTTGTTTGGATTTACGAAAAGTTTGCTTGGATTTACGAAAAGTTTGCTTGGATTTATGAAAAGTTTGCTTGGATTTATGAAAAGTTTGCTTAGATTTATGAAAAGGTTGTTTAGATGTATACATGATTTATTCTTTATTTAAAAATTTGAAAAAAAAATGGATTTCTTTATTTTATTAATTTTGGATCCAGAAGAAGTAGTCTTTCTTTGGTCCATATATTATTTGATTCATATTATTATTTGATTCATATATAGTATATGAATACCCTCTATACATATGAAATAATATCTACCTGAAATCAAATGAATTGATTTGTATTTTGTATTCTATCTATGTTCTATATATTAAATCTGTTCTTTGGAAAGATCGAACACACGATGCTCCTATTTTTTTATTTCGTCATGAGTCGTATGCTTGCGACAATAACGACAAAATTTTTTTAATTCTAATTGTCCGGGTGTATTGTGGCGATTCTTTTGAGTACTATATCTAGAAATCCCCGTCGATTCCTCATTGGCACCTTTTCGAACACAACTGATACATTCCAAAATAACTCTGATTCTAACACCTTTCCCCTTGGCCATGAACCTCCTTTCTTTTTTGGATTGACTTAACTTAATTCTTCTACTTATTCTGTTATTCTTCTATTTGGAATCCCAAGAAGAAGAATAAAACCCATTCGAATAAAAAATTTTTAAAATTCTTAAATTAAGTAATAAAAAATAGAGAAATAATTAAAGAATACAATCCTTGTCGAATTAGCAAGGATTTTGCTTCGAAATCCTTTCATTTAAGTAGCCAGCCCAGCCTCTTTCTATGCTCTGATTTCTGAGGCCTGACTTAGCTTGGATACCGCTTTTGATTGAATTTCTGTTTTCCAAAATGGAATTTTCCGAATTTTTCATGACTCTGAGGTTCAACCCAATCCATCTTTTCTTTCTTTTTCCTTCCTATACTAAAAAAAAAAGGATTGAAAAAGGGCAAATTTGCGTCATGTCACGAAGAATTCCTCGCATAGCAATAACTAGAATTAAAAAAAAGGGAATGACAAAGCATCTGGGAATAAACGATTAATTTCTATCAATAAACCTGCTAAAGCCCCAAACCATAGAGTACTTAGCACGGGCGCTACAGAGAGATATGTTTTTATATCCCGCATTGAAAATCCTCCTTCCTTATTGGAATACATATATGATCAGATACTCTTGCCCAAGATCATTTGTATTTCTTTTGTTTAGGCGAAATTCCTAACTAAAAAAACAAAATCAATATTCTATATATAGAATGAACGGTATAGACGAGATTTTCCTACCCCTAAAAAAGAAAAAGATGACCCCTTCTTCCTATACATTACCAAGGAATAGTAATCTTTCTTTTATAGGTGAAATTAGATAGGATTTTAGATGTATACCATTCCTTGATTATATGAGACCAAAAAGAAGAAATGACAAGAAGGTTCTATATAGATAGAGAAAGAGAAGAAAATTACGATGTGGAAAACAAGACAGGAATTGTGTACAATGCCATTATACAACAATTTGGAAAAGGGATGTAGCGCAGCTTGGTAGCGCGTTTGTTTTGGGTACAAAATGTCACAGGTTCAAATCCTGTCATCCCTACCTATTACTTCTTTCTTCTTTATGGGCAGTAGCGAGGAGATCGATTAAAGTGGGTATAACTTGAATTTGTGGATACTATACGTACGTGAGACACGTTAGGAGTAGAAAAGGGTTTTCTTTTTGAATGAAAGCGCTCTTAGTTCAGTTCGGTAGAACGCGGGTCTCCAAAACCCGATGTCGTAGGTTCAAATCCTACAGAGCGTGATTCCATCTATCTTATGTCGAAGCAGAGTAAAATAACTTAACAAAACAAAGTTGAATTGCAACTCCAATTTGACCTCCTCTCTGGTCTGGAGGAGGTCAATCAAAAAAGAAATATTACTCAATCAAAGATCCAACTGATCCCCACGTCTGTATTGCAAATACGCAGTCACGAATAATCCCGCTAAAGTAATAGGAATTAGGCCTAAGACGATTCCAAATAGAAAAACTTCAATCATTTCGATTTGTTCGAGGGGATAAAAAAAAAGAGGTACGATCTATCCCTAAATAGTAGTCTAAATTATCCACGAATCTCAATGACCAAGAAAAGAATTGATAATTAGTGTGGAAAAGAGTCGTAGAATACCAGGAATCCAAAAGAAAGATTTTTATTTTCTGACTTATTCATTCAATTCATTTCAAATAAGACGTATCTTGTTCAAGCCAATAAATAGAGCTGGGGTTATAGTTAAAGCAGCCAGTAGAAAACCGAAATAACTAGTTATAGTAAGCATGAAAGGGTTAAATTCCATTTATTTTTTTACTACACTACATATGTTGGTAAAGCACTTACCTAAGTTATGGAAAATTCATAATTCATCGGTTATTTTAGATAATACTAAAAAACAAGATAGAGTGAGATACAGAAGTGTAAAAGAAAATTGATTCATCAGATGGGACATGAGTCTCTAATTCCGAATCAAGAGATTTGTTGTGGAATCTGTCAGTTCTTTAAAGTAATAATATTAAGAACTAGATCATCTAACCCCATTGAAAAATGAAATTGGATTTTCGGGAGAATTTTGGAATATAAGATAAATAAAGAATTGAAACAGTCGAATATTCCCCTATTCCTTCTTATTTTAACTGATTTTATTCCATATGGAATAAGAGGAGAAGAAAAGCATTCCACGATCCCCCGAGCAAGGAGCCCCTTAAAAAAAGGAAAGCTCTTCCTTGAATTTACTTTATTTTTATTCCTTTTTCGAACCCCAACCAAAGTTGATTCGAAGACGAGTCACTTCAATTATCCTTTTAAGTTCTATCTTCTGTCTTTCCCTATTTCATCTCGTAAAGTTCCACGCTTGCAGTTTAGTCAAGAAAGTTAGACCTAATCCAACAAACAAGGCAAGGATTGATTACGAATCTTGATTCTTCAAAGAATGTTTTCTTTCTCTCATAACAGATTATCCACTATTCGATTTTCTATTTATTAGATATTATATTATGCTAACCAATTAAATTCCTTAAAGGGAAAGGTTGGATTCGAAGAAAACTTTTAACTAAAAAGGGATAGATTTCGCATATACTTGTCCTTATATTGTGTCAGTATGAGAATATCTTTCCTAAATTATTTATCCAAACCTATTGATCATTAACTTGGATTTTCCCAAGATCTTGGCCGCTATTCCGAATTATTCTACTAATCCGAAGCCAATGAAAATAAGCAGGACCCCAAAAAATTGGGGGTTTTCTATTGATGCCTTGAATAACATATAGCTTACCTATAGACAAGGAACAAAGAAGAGAAAAAAAGAATTATGTTTCGGGACCAAGC